TCGAACACTACTTGAAAACGGTTCTTCTGTTCAGAAACGAAATGTTCCAAATGTTCCTGTAAATTCTTGCTCCCATTGGACCATTTGTATCTATATGCATCAGGATCCCGATTCATGGATCTCTCGGTTCGAGAAATAAGAGGATCAAACCATTTCTTCTGAGTCTCTTTCAAATTCAATAAATGTTGGTTGATCGTATATTTCATTATAGTTATATGATTCAGAGTATCATTTCCTATTTGATCCCTTTGAATTCCATATTCGAAGTTGCGATTGGATCTATTCATTAAAAAGAATCGATTCGATACATTTCTTATGTACCCATAGATGCTATATTGGATTTGAATCAGATTTCGGATCAATCTATATTGATTGACTGCCTCCATGATGTTGTTGCTAGCAAATACCGCTGTTTTTCGTTTTGGATCTTCCAAATCATTCCCGCAGTGGATCCGGACCCATTTTTTTCTGATCCTTCGATAAAAAGATTCATTCTCCTCATAAAAAAGAGGAGGTAGAACCAATAAAGATTTCTTTTTCGATTCATCTCTGGAGTTGAATACCTCATTCAAGAATTTTTTTTGATCCAACCCGTAGGAATCAATAGAAAAGGCAAATCCCCTATGATACACCAGATCCGGCTCGGTTATTGATAGAGTGAATAGATCTGCCATTTCTTGAAATCTCTCTTCTGATTCAAAATCGTGGTGTAACGTGTATCCCCCTTTGTTCCGGTTATGGAATAGATGAAATAAATCCAAAAATGGATTTTTTTTCAAGAATGAAATCTTATTGGAACTGTCCATATCTGGTTCATCCTTCGGAACCATATCACATCCCGGATCTGATGAAATAGGATGAATTGAGACGGTATTTTGTAAATACGTAATTATCTTGAATATATCAACCATTTCTTTATTTTCCGATCGCCTGGAAGGGACAAAAGAAACATCTTGTTTTTTCTTCAAAAATTTCTGATCTCTAGTGGACCTCTCAGTAGGATTCGAACCCAGATGAAGTTCTGACCATCTGTCAGAGAAAAAAGAACGAATTGATCTTGTAGGATTCCCAAGAAATTCTTCGATTTCTTTCGGAAGCAGATGATTATTCATCTGCTTCTCACGTTTCGTGAATAGCCGGGACATTGAGGAAGATCCAAAAAGGCATTTCGGGAATCGATCTGATTCTATCTCTGTTCGTTCCGTTTGAAGAAAGGAAGGATCCCAAAGAATCGATCTTTCTTTTAGTTGCTGAATCTCTGTTTGATCGATCAATGTGTGATATTCTGAATCCTCATTTCTAATGGAATCGAAATGATCTCTGGATTGATCAGAGGATCCTTTCGATTGGCTAGAATCCGTTACTTGAACGAAAATAGATCTTGTGGAATCATATTGAATATTTGACAATACATTCCGTACCCTGCTAAAAAACCAATCCTTGTTTACCAACCACACATTGTCTAACCAAATCCAATTCTCTCTCGATACGTTCCTCAAAAAATCCGATTCGTGCTGATTCTTCCCCCAACTAACGAAGAGATCTTGGCGGAATTGCCACATATGAAATTGAGCACAATTTTGCAAAGAAATACCCCACTTGTTTCTCGAGAAGAGATGGGAAACGTGCTCAATATCATTTGATTGAATAGTTGCCTCAGCTCCTTGTTGTTTGAAGAAACCCTCCCCTTCAATTGGTCTTTTTTCACGAAAAGCAGACATGAGATAACAAATCAAGTCTTTCCCTAAGATTTCGAATAGCTGTCCCGAATTCAAGTTGATTATGTTTCGCTTCTTCCTCGGAGAAAGACGATCAAACAATTCCCAATCATGGTCCTTGCGGATCGGATCATCCGTATAGGATAAAAAAAGAAACTCCAGATATTTGCTATCTTTCTCTTTGAATGAGATCTCAATTCCAGCTATGGTTTCATTAGCTATCTTACAACTAGAATCCCTCTTTTTTCCGATCCGGTTCCTCCACCACTGCGAACCCCGGTTCGATTCAGGCATGATACACTTTTTATTTATTGGGAGAACCCAAGTACTCTCTTGCGGATCCATGAAACAACTCTCAGAAATCTTTTTCTCTTTTGGAAGATACAGGAGCGAAACAATCAATCTATTGATATTGGAAGACCAAAAAGATTCTTCCAATGTCTCATTTCTGGGTCCAATGGAATTTATAGGTATAGGAAGAAGCTCCATCAAATAGAGATTTTTTCTTTCGACCATCTTTCGATTGGTAATACGAGATATAAGGACCACTACTACAAGCAGTACTACACCTTTGATCGTGAAATATCGATTGCTTGTTGAACCCTGTGAATCACGTGAAAGTAGGATACTCCAAATTCGGGGGTCAGAGAGTTTCATAAAACGTTCTTGGTGGAAAAAAATGTGAGTGAAAGATCCCACTGAATCGAATTTGATCCATGAATCTAAGAAATAGTGAGAATTCTTGATCTCACTCAATATCTCTCTCAATTCGAAGATCCAGGATTTGAATTGATATCGTTTCATTGATTCCTCCTAAAGATTTTCATTGATTCCTCCTAAAGATTTCATTTCAATTGGAATTTGGTTATTCACGATGTACAATGAGCCCTGTTAAGCATCCATGGCTGAATGGTTAAAGCGCCCAACTCATAATTGGCAAATTCGTAGGTTCAATTCCTGCTGGATGCACGCCAATGGGAACGTTCAATAAGTCTATTGGAATTGGCTCTGTATCAATGGAATCTCATCATCCATCCATAACGAATTGGTATGGTATATTCATACCATAACATATGAACAGTAAGAACTAGAATTCTTATCAATACTGGAACTCATAGGGAAGAAAATGGAGTTATGGATGGAATCAAATATGCAGTATTTACAGAAAAAAGTATTCGGTTATTGGGGAACAATCAATATACTTCTAATGTCGAATCAGGATCAACTAGGACAGAAATAAAGCATTGGGTCGAACTCTTCTTTGGTGTCAAGGTAATAGCTATGAATAGTCATCGACTCCCCAGAAAGGGTAGAAGAATAGGACCTATTATGGGACATACAATGCATTACAGACGTATGATCATTACGCTTCAACCGGGTTATTCTATTCCACCTCTTATAGAGAAAAGAACTTAAAGCAAAATACTTAATAACACGGCGATACATTTATACAAAACTTCTACCCCGAGCACACGTAATAGAGCCATAGACAGTCAAATGAAATCCAATCCACGAAATAATTTGATCTGTGGACAGCATCATTGTGGTAAAGGTCGTAATGCCAGAGGAATCATTACCGCAAGACATAGAGGGGGAGGTCATAAGCGTCTATACCGTAAAATCGATTTTCGACGGAATGAAAAAGACATATCTGGTAGAATCGTAACCATAGAATATGACCCTAATCGAAATGCATACATTTGTCTCATACATTATGGGGATGGCGAGAAAAGATATATTTTACACCCCAGAGGGGCTATAATTGGAGATACCATTATTTCTGGTACAGAAGTCCCTATATCAATGGGAAATGCCCTACCTTTGAGTGCGGTTTGAACTATTGATTTACGTAATTGGAAGTAACCAATTAGGTTTACGATGAAACCTAGAAATCAATCACTGATCCAATTTGAGTACCTCTATGGGATAGACCTCAACAGAAAACTGTTGAGTAACGGCAGCAAGTGATTGAGTTCAGTAGTTCCTCATAGAAAATTATTGACTCTAGAGATATGGTAATATGGAGAAGACAAAATTGTTTGAAGCACGCACAGAACCGGAAGCGCCCCTTGTTTCAAAGAGAGGAGGACGGGTTATTCACATTTAATTTGATGGTCAGAGGCGAATTGAAAGCTAAGCAGTGGTAATTATAAAGATCCCCCCGGGGAAAAATAGAGATGTCTCCTACGTTACCCGTAATATGTGGAAGTATCGACGTAATTTCATAGAGTCATTCGGTCTGAATGCTACATGAAGAACATAAGCCAGATGATGGAACGGGGAGACCTAGGATGTAGAAGATCATACATGAGTGATTCGGCAGATTTGGATTCCTATATATCCACTCATGTGGTACTTCATCATACGATTCATATAAGATAAAGATCCATCTGTCTAGATATCATCATATACATCTAGAAAGCCGTATGCTTTGGAAGAAGCTTGTACAGTTTGGGAAGGGGTTTTTAAAAGAAGAATCTACTTCAACCGATATGCCCTTAGGCACGGCCATACATAACATAGAAATCACGCTTGGAAAGGGTGGACAATTAGCTAGAGCGGCGGGCGCTGTAGCGAAACTGATCGCAAAAGAGGGTAAATCAGCCACATTAAGATTACCATCCGGGGAGGTCCGTTTGATATCCAAAAACTGCTTAGCAACAGTCGGACAAGTGGGTAATGTTGGGGTGAATCAACAAAGTTTGGGTAGAGCCGGATCGAAGTGTTGGATAGGTAAGCGTCCTGTAGTAAGAGGAGTAGTTATGAACCCTGTAGACCATCCCCATGGAGGTGGGGAAGGGAAAGCCCCAATTGGTAGAAAAAAACCCACAACTCCTTGGGGTTATCCTGCGCTTGGAAGAAGAAGTCGGAAAAGGAAAAAATATAGTGATAGTTTTATTCTTCGTCGCCGTAAATAGGAATTAGGAATATTGAAAATAGAATTTTTTGAATTTGAAATAATGTGATGGGCGAACGACGGGAATTGAACCCGCGCGTGGTGGATTCACAATCCACTGCCTTGATCCACTTGGCTACATCCGCCCCTTATCTAGCTAAAGGATTTTCTCTTTTTTCCATTCATCATTATTGTATTTATTCTTACCTTCATACTTAGATCGAGATATTCTATTGGACATAGAATGCCAATCTTTAAAATGTAAAAAAAGGAGTAATCAGCTGTGGCACGTTCACTAAAAAAAAACCCTTTTGTAGCTAATCATTTATCAAGAAAAATTGAAAAACTCAACATGAGGGAGGAGAAAGAAATAATAGTAACTTGGTCTCGGGCATCTACCATTATACCCAAAATGATTGGCCATACAATCGCTATTCATAATGGAAAGGAACATTTACCTATTTATATAACAGATCGTATGGTAGGTCACAAATTGGGAGAATTCGCGCCGACTCTGACTTTCGCGAGACATGCGAGAAACGATAATAAATCTCGTCGTTAATTTGGAAAAAAAAATAGATACTTATCATTCATTGGCGGGAGATAACCTTATGATAAAGAAAAAGAACTCAAATTCGAGTGGAGAAGTAAAAGTTTTAGCTCAACATATATGTATGTCTGTTTTCAAAGCGCAAAGAGTAATTGATCAGATTCGCGGGCGTTCTTATGAGGAAACGCTTATGATATTGGAACTTATGCCTTATCGAGCATCTTATCCCATTTTAAAATTGGTTTATTCCGCAGCAGCAAACGCTAGTCATAATATGGGTTTGAACGAAACCGATTTATTTATTAGTAAAGCCGAAGTCAATGGAGGTTCTTTTGTGAAAAAATTAAGGCCTAGAGCTCGAGGACGTAGTTATCCGATAAAAAGGCCAACTTGTCATATAACAATTGTATTAAAAGATAAATCAAAATTATCTTTCGATGAATTTAAGATTTAGATTCATATTTAGAAAAAAATAGATAGAAAGATAATATAATAAAAAATATGGGACAAAAAATAAATCCGCTTGGTTTCAGACTTGGTACAACCCAAAATCATCATTCCTTTTGGTTCGCACAACCAAAAAATTTTTCTGTAGGTCTACAAGAAGATGAGAAAATACGGAATTGTATAAAGAACTATGTACAAAAAAATAAAAAAATATCCTCAGGTTTCGAAGGAATTGGAATTTCGCGTATAGAAATTCAAAAAAGAATTGATTTAATCCAGGTTATAATTCATATTGGATTCCCAAATTTATTAATAGAGGGCCAAACACGAGGAATCGAAGAATTACAGATGAATGTACAAAAAGAATTTCGTTCTGTGAACCGAAGAATCAACATTGCTATCACACGAATAGAAAAACCTTATGGAGACCCCAATATTCTTGCAGAATATATGGCTTCTCAATTAAGAAATAGAGTTTCATTTCGAAAGGCAATGAAAAGAGCTATTGAATTAACTGAACAAACAGATACAAAAGGAATTCAAATACAAATTGCAGGACGTATTGACGGAAAAGAAATTGCACGTGTTGAATGGATCAGAGAAGGTAGGGTTCCTCTACAAACAATTCGCGCTAAAATTGATCATTGTTCCTATACAATTCGAACTATCCATGGAGTACTAGGCCTCAAAATTTGGATATTTGTGGATGAAGAATAATAGACCTTTATTTATCTTATCATTCTATCCAGTAATATAGTGATATATAGAACAAAAAACTATAAACTTTTTATGTTTTTCTGTTAAATCAAAAAAATAAAATAATTAGAATTCTATAAGGTTGAATAAAAAAGAAATTAACTTTTTTTAATTTATAATTGCTATGCTTAGTGTGTGACTCGTTAGTTTTTTCTTTATAGTTTTTAGTAGGATCAAGATCAAAAAAAGATTGATCCCTAATATTAATTCAATAACTACAACTACTATATAAAAAAAAAATTAAAAACTAATAACTAACTTATTGCTTCATATTGTCGAGATCCCAAAAACAGTCACTATATGACTGGATTAATCATATAGTTGTAACAACTGGAATTGTTCCATAACAAAAAAATATGATTGTGGATTTGAATAAAAAAAAAATAAAGGGATGCGGATAAATGGAAAGGTGATAGAAAGAGAGAATAAAAATATCAATGATATATAATTCCAATATGTATGGTCTATAAATTACCTCATATAAATAAAAGGCAGTGTAATAAAGCATTAATTTCATATTGTTTTAATATTGTTTAATAAATGATATATAAATAATAAAGAGCTTCCGGTTAATAGAAACTGAGGAGATTGACTCGGAAACAGATTTTGTTGAGAGCTCCATTGCAGAGTTCAGGCCTAATCATTAATGGAGAAGCTATAGGAACGACGAAACCTGTGACTATATAGGATTCTATTTAAAAGAATCCAAATGATTGAGCAGGCGGGATGGCGGAATGAACCAAGAACCATTTTTTTTTTACTCGGAGAGGTTGTGGATTGATCCTACGAATAAAGCAGGAAAAGGAAAGAGTCAATATTCGCCCGCGAAACCCTTATTTCTTATTTATTGGATTCCAATATTGTCTTGATTCAATAATTTATTAAAAGAAAAGTAAAAAAAAAAAATAAGGATCCAGTATAAACAAAGAAACATTATCTATATCTAGAAATAGAAAAATCTAACCGTATATACAGCTTCTTATCTAATAAATGAAATATAATATCAATAAATCCCATTACTTAGTTTAATGTATTAGTTATTAAATACATGTGCATCTGTAATATTATCGAATCCTTTCATTCGTGAGGAGCTGGATGAGAAGAAACTCTCATGTCCGGTTCTGTAGTAGAGGTGGGAAAAAACCATCAACTATAACCCCAAAAGAACCAGATTTCGTAAGCAACATAGAGGAAGAATGAAAGGAATATCTTGCCGGGGTAATCATATTTGCTTCGGCAGATATGCTCTTCAGGCACTTGAACCCGCTTGGATTACCGCTAGACAAATAGAAGCAGGACGAAGAGCAATGACACGATATGCACGTCGTGGTGGAAAAATATGGGTACGCGTTTTTCCCGATAAACCTATTACAGTAAGGCCCGCAGAAACACGTATGGGGTCGGGAAAGGGATCTCCCGAATATTGGGTATCTGTTGTTAAACCCGGTCGAATACTTTACGAAATGGGCGGAGTCTCAGAAACTGTAGCCAGAGCAGCAATTTCAATAGCTGCGTGCAAAATGCCTATAAAAACTCAATTTGTTATTTCAGGATAGGGATGTAGAACTAAATATAAAAAAGGGATAAAAAAACAACCACGAGTTTCTTTATTTCTAGACAAATACTATTTCTTCTTTTTCCTCATTCTTTGCACTGAAATAAAAAATAAAAAATTCAAATAAAAATGATATGATTCAACCTCAAACCCTTTTGAATGTAGCAGATAACAGTGGAGCTCGAGAATTAATGTGTATTCGAATCATAGGAGCTGGTAATCATAGATATGCTCATATTGGTGACGTTATTGTTGCTGTAATTAAAGAAGCAGTGCCCAATATGCCTCTAGAAAGATCAGAAGTAATAAGAGCTGTAATTGTACGTACATGTAAAGAACTCAAACGTGACAACGGTATGATAATACGATATGATGACAATGCAGCGGTTGTCATTGATCAAGAAGGAAATCCAAAAGGAACTCGAGTTTTTGGCGCGATTGCTCGGGAATTGAGACAGTTGAATTTTACTAAAATAGTTTCATTAGCTCCCGAGGTATTATAAAGACTCATAGTCATAGATCAAATTAGGATATTGTTCTAGTAGGATATCTGAAATAAACCCAATTAATAGATTGTGTCTCACGCATATACTTTTACTAAATTTAATAATGAATACTTTGAAGTATTCAAATAAAAATAAAAAACATGTTGATTATATCAAAATTAGGAAGCACCAATAATTATAATTCGTCATGGGCAGAGACACTATTGCTGATATAATAACTTCTATAAGAAATGCTAACATGAGTAAAAATGGAACGGTTCGAATAGTATCCACAAATATCACCGAAAACATTGTTAAAATACTCCTACGAGAGGGGTTTATTGAAAATGTTCGGAAACATCAGGAAAGTAATAAAAATTTCTTGGTTTCAACCTTGCGACATAAAAGAACTAGGAAAGGAATATATAAAACGATTTTAAAACGTATAAGTCGACCCGGTCTACGAATTTATTCCAACTATAAAAAAATTCCTAAGATTTTAGGTGGAATGGGAATTGTAATTCTTTCCACTTCTCGAGGCATAATGACAGATCGAGAAGCTAGACTAGAAAAAATTGGAGGAGAAATTTTGTGTTATATATGGTGATCCTCCTCTGGTATCCTAATTTTATCTCTAATTTCCTAATTTGTGAAATAGAGAGGAAAGGTGAGTTATATAATTTTTCCTCCATTAGTTGATACTTCAAAAAGGTTTCCTGGAATGAAAAAAAAAAACAAGAGACTTATTTTCTTCCAAGGAATAGATGAAAAATGAAATTAAGGAGTAAGAAATATGAAAATAAGGGCTTCTGTTCGTAAAATTTGTGAAAAATGTCGACTGATCCGTAGGCGCGGACGAATTATAGTGATTTGTTCCAATCCGAGACATAAACAGAGACAAGGATAATCTTTCTAAAGTTTCTCAAAGAGTGGTTATGTAAAAATAAAAGATTTGTTTTAACATAAAATGGATATCTCCATATCTTTTTATATATTTCTGATTCATATTTATGAGATGATAAAATATGGCAAAACCTATACAAAGAATTGGTTCACGTAGGAATGGGCGTATTAATTTACGTAAGACTGGACGTAGAATACCAAAAGGAGTTATTCATGTTCAAGCCAGTTTCAACAATACCATTGTAACTGTTACAGATGTACGAGGTCGAGTGGTTTCTTGGGCCTCCGCCGGTACTTCTGGATTCAAAGGCACAAGAAGGGGAACACCCTATGCTGCGCAAGCAGCCGCTTTAGATGCTATTCGTACTGTAGTAGATCAAGGTATGCAACGAGCAGAGGTTATGATAAAAGGTCCTGGTCTCGGAAGAGACGCAGCATTACGGGCTATTCGTAGAAGTGGTATACTATTAAGTTTCGTACGTGATGTAACACCTATGCCACATAATGGATGTAGACCTCCCAAAAAAAGACGTGTGTAAAAAAAAGAATTAAATGTATTTTAAGAGAAATAAACGATTCAATGATCTGATCAAATAATAATATTAGTATGGTTCGAGAGGAAATAGCAGGATCCACTCGAACACTACAGTGGAAATGTGTTGAATCAAGAGTAGACAGTACGCGTCTTTA